CAAGATCTGGAAGTGTAAAGTCTAAGGAAAAGAGTAAAGAAAAAAAAGACCTTTTTCATTGAAAGATTGACTATCCAATTAATTTGGAAATAACGACAAGATTATTAGTAATCACTGCCTCTCTTGCTAAAGTTCATATCCATATCGAAAGTATTTGAATAAAAACATAAGAATATGTATACTGTACACCTTATTTTATTATGTTATTTCCTTGGGATTGTAGTTCAATTGGTCAGAGCACCGCCCTGTCAAGGCGGAAGCTGCGGGTTCGAGCCCCGTCAGTCCCGATGGATCCAAATCCAATAAAAAAATACAGCAATTCATCTTCCATTTTTCTGTTCTGTGAAAGAAAGTACAAAGAGTAGAATTTCATTGCCAACAGGAATCCCTTTTCTTTTTATCTTTTTATTTTTTAAATTTCTATTGTTTGGCTTTGTTTCGAACCAAAGATAAGTGTAAAAGCGGTTAGATGATACTTCATCAAATGATTGTACAAGGAGGGCGCTAGTTTATAGGAAAGGGTGGAAAAGAATGAAAAATATAAATCAAAGTGGGGTTTTTGATTGTATCAAAATTGACTTTGGAATTCGATATGGATAAAAGATCTTCCTATGTTATATTATTCAATTCTTGACGATGAATCAATTTGTCAGATATTGTTATTCATGATATTGATCCGATTCGATTATATCTCGATGTAATTCATCTCATTGAATTTATAGACAAAAGATTTATTATCTCTATGGGATTAAATCCCGAGTTATTGCGAATTAAAGAAAAACGAAAGGATGAAATTATGGAAGTAAATATTCTCGCATTTATTGCTACTGCACTGTTCATTCTAATTCCTACTGCTTTTTTACTTATAATATACGTAAAAACAGTAAGTCAAAGTGATTAATTTAAATTAAACTTGTGACTTTTTAGTTTTTATCAATGATTGAAGAGAAGAAATAAAATAAAAAGGATTCAAATTTCACGTTTTAAATGAAATCATCGAACTAGAATCAGCAGTATTCTATGAGATACTAGATAGTATGGTAGAAAACGATTTTTCTACCATACTAGTATTATTATTGTACTGTACTGTATAAAGTTTGCTGTATGACGATACAGGTTAATTTAATATATATCAATTGACATTATATAGATATAAATTCCATATAGAATGTACATAGTGTCATGTCCCAATCCTATTTCTTTTCTATTTCTTTGCTTCATCTATTTCTATTTGATTTGTGTTGATTCCAATCAATTTGAAATAATCGAAAGACAGCTCTTACTCTTACGATTCTAATTCCTAGATTTCTTATCTTTTTTAATATGAATTCCGATATCCATTGAAAAAAAGAATCAAATCAATGAAAGAAAAAGAGGTATGGGTATAATAAAAGAAAATCAAGTCATCTTCTTGTTAGCATTCCAACAAAGAAGTAATTGATTAACCAGTTGACAGAGTATCCAGAGGTTCCATGGGAACTTCTTCGGATTTCGAAAAGGATTAATAAACCTCACCAATTTTAACCCTTCAACCATTATATGAAATGAAAAAAAGACCAGCATAAATAAAATTTTTAAAATAATAAAACAAATGGTAAATGCGCAATATGTGACTTGCCCAAGACAATATTTTCTTATGTGTAGTATCTCCTTGTACAACCACTATGTCTATGTTGTTTCCCGTAAAAAAGTGTATCCACGTAATGTAATAACAGAACTCTTTTCTCTTTGAAGAGGAAAGACGGAAAAAAATAACAAATAAAAAGTAAAAAAAAAAGTAAAGTATATAAAAGGCTTTCGTTCTTACTCTTACTCATTGTCGATATAGAAAATTTATGAAGAATTCGATTGGAAAAGATTTCATACCATTTGGAGTACTTTCGAAATACGAACATAGGAATAATTGAAATATTTGTTTGATTGAAAGAGTTCATATGTTATTTATAGAATACATTACTCCACTAGAATCCAATACATATAACTTCGAAATGAAAATTTTTTGAAATTCAATTTTTAAATTGAAATAGTGAATTAAAAAAAAAAGTCTTTGCAGAACGATCTATAAAAAAAATTGATACAGTTTGATTCCTAAACTCAATTAGTAGTACTTCTAGAGTCCACTTCTTCCCCATACTACGAGTGAAAGGGAAAATGTAAAGACTACCATTAAAGCAGCCCAAGCGAGACTTACTATATCCATGTGAATTATGTCCTCGATCTCTATGAAGGAATTATTCAATTATTGTTTACTAATAATAGTAGAATTACCAGCGCAGAGTCAAAAGGGGGTTCTGATCCAACACCATTGATGAAAAAATCCAATAAATCCAATTAGACCAAGTTCTAATGATTATACTAAAAGATCTCTAGTATAATCGGAAAACATTAAGTACAAGCAAAATAGGCAGAGACAGCCCTTGAAGTCTCAAAAGTATCAAAGGAATGTTAATAATATGTCAGAATAATAAGACCTATTCTTTCTTTTGTCGCCCTTCATTTC